CAAGGCCAAAGAATTTCCTGCCGCTACCATATAATATTCATCTCTACTTGGTGATAAATAAACCATCCGCGCCTCTTTTTCTTTTGATCTTTCAAATATTTCATAAAATGGACTCTCTATGGATCCCCAATGACCAATCCTCACATGAATAGCTAAGGATCCAATAAGTCCAACATTGATTCCTTCGGAGGTGTCGATTGGGCAAATACGTCCATAGTGACTAGGATGGATATCTCGTATACGAAAACTAGCAGTTCGCCCTGTCAACCCTCCAGGACCTAAATAACTCAATTTGCGCCCATGAACTATTTGTGTCAATGGATTAGTTCGATCCAAAACTTGAGATAAAGGGTGTAGGCCAAAAAATGATTCATAAGTGGTTGTTAATGAAGTTGAAGTTACCAAATTTTGAGGAGTTGGTATCAATTTATGCCTGATTGCTCCAGATATAGTCCCCCGAACCGCATTTTCTAAACGAGCAAGAGCCAATCCGAATTGATCCTGCAACAGATCTGCTACAGAACGAATACGTTTATTTTTCAAGTGATTCATATCGTCAAGTGTACCCATTCCAAATTTCATTCCGATCAAATGATCCGCAGCAGCCAATACATCTCGCGGTAACAAAAATGTATTATTCTGAGGTATATCAAGATTCAATCTCCGGTTGATATTTCGCCGACCAATTCTTCCTAATTCACATCTTTGTTGAAAAAATTTCTTTTGTAATTCCTTACACAAGGACTCAGAAAATACCGGATCCCCACCTACACAAGCAAATTGTTGATAAAACTCTAGAATGGCATTTTCCTTTGATCCGATTTTTTTTTTTTCCTTATCATTCGGGAAAGACAAGAAAATTTCAGGGTAACAAACATTATCTAGAATTTCTTTTAGATTTAAACCCATAGCTGATGATAGAACTAGAATAGATATTTTTTGTTTCCTACTCACACGGGCCCATATCCTTGCTTTTCTATCAATTTCTAATTCTGATCTTCCTCCCCAATCTGATATTATGGTGCTGGTATAGACAGAAATTCCGTTATGGTCCAATTCTGAACGGTAGTAAATACCGGGACTTTGCAATATTTGATTAATCACAATTCTGTAAATTCCATTTACTATAAAGGTTCCCAGGGAATTCATTAGAGGAATGTTTCCAATAAATACCGTTTGTTCTTTCATATCTCTATCGGTTTTCCAAATTAATCCCGCAAGTACATATAATTCAGAAGAATATGTGAGTGATTCATACACAGCATCTCTTTCTTTTATCAAGGGTTCTGCCAATTGATATGTTTCCACAAATAATTGAAATTCAATTTCTTGATCTGTATCTTCAATTTTTGGAAACTTATTAAATTCTTCCATTAAGCCCTGATTAATAAACCTACAAAATCCCTCAAATTGAATCTGACTAAATCCAGGTATTGTGAACATCCCCTCATTTCCATCCCGGAGCATTTTAATCTTAAGTTTCCTGTTTATTGAAAAATCCCATTCATTATTGGCTCACCTTTTCATCGATCCATATGGATCGATCTAACAATGATGGAATATATATTCTGTTTACTAAATTACATAAAATTTTAGATAACTCCATACCATATATGTATTTCATACGTATGAATGGAGATGAGAATGAGAGGGTGAATAAAACAAAGAGAATTTTCGGCGCAAATTCGAATCGAATTTGCGAAAGATACAAATGGAAAAAAATTGATAAATTCTTGGAAAAAATTATGCCACTTAGTAGACTTGACTTATGGAGTCTTGTATAGACTATCCAAATTGATCCAATTTCTACTTATTATTTATGATATTACGATTAGATTGAGTACAAAAAAGTGGATTTGGGATTTAATCGACTCTCCAGGAATGAGACAAAGACAGAATAATCAGGAGCAGTATAGAGTTTACTTTTATTTTAACACTTCATACTCAACTCAACAAATGATTAGCAGATTTTTTTTTTTTTTTTATAGCAGAATTGTTTTTTTTAGTAGAATTCATAGAATATGATTGAAGTGCATATTATAATATAATAGGAGTGAGTTGTATTTATTAAGTACATGCCAATATAGTTATCTAGCTATCTGTATATTTCATCTTTTATCATAGTTCCACTTGGGCAACACAGGTCGTGCCATATCATATCTTTTCTATTCAATGAAAAATTAAAGCACGACCATTCTATTCTCTATAGAAATACATAGAGAAGATACCTGACTCAGCATCTGTTAACAATTTCTGTTTCTGTTTTGGGGTTTACATTTACATATATTTACATATATACAAAATTGTTGTTATAATCGAAAATAAAAAAAAAAAAAGATTGATTATTTATATTGATACTTATATATATTTATTGATACTGATTAGTAGTAAATCAATTTGATTTTCTTTTTTTTTTGTCATTAAATTAAGGAAATACAATTTGAAATTTCAAAAAATCGTTCATTAATTCAAAATTAATGAAATTAATAGTTAATGGTTCAATTTGCCCTGAATTTTTTAGTCATAAATCCACTTTTTCCCCTTTTGACCTTTTTTTTTTTTGAAAAGAAAGGAAAGTTTCTAAATGATATAAATATGTATGAAGATACAATTAGTTGAAGAAAATGATCTCAACTAGATCCAATAAAAAAGAGGAATTTTTCTTTAGAAAAGGATAAGTGCAACGGAATTCGGGATCAAAATCAAATAGAAGAAATGGCTCAGAAATCCTCCCAAAAATTAGGAAAAATTTAGGAAAAAGTATAATAAAAATTTCTATCCATTTTTTATTGTTTTGGCGGCATGGCCAAGTGGTAAGGCAGGGGACTGCAAATCCTTTATCCCCAGTTCAAATCTGGGTGTCGCCTGATCAACAAAAAACTCGAGATTTCTTATCCTGCTGATCTAAACACCAACCGACGAATTCTTCCCCAACAGAAACAGAGGTAAAGCCCTAGGCCTTGTCAATACTTGATTTTAAGAATGATCCATAGGTTCTAGAAAAGCAAAGACTGTGACTTTTTCCTCAAAAGATGGATCTGAGTTTGGCCCAAACAAACCGGTACTACTATACTAGGTATAAGATAAATCAAATAAATATTGAGAGCCAATTCTGAGATTCAGAACTGCAAGAGTAAGAGATCGGAAATCTTATCTTAGTTTAGTAGTCAAAGAGTCAAAAAGGACTCTCTATTTTTTTTTTGCTTCTAGGATTCAAAATAGATGATAGGAAAGACTATAAAATCTTCCTAATTTAATTACTTACTCTACACTACTAAGGTAGTTAAAAAGTTAAGGAATGAATAAAGAGACTTTGTCTCCAGACTCACAAGAAATTCTTAGTGCTCAATCAAATCAAATCAATCCATATTGATTGGCCCTTATAGAGAAGGTTAAAAAATTTTTCTTTTAGGAGATTAAAAAATGTAATATTGCATGGCATTTCCAATTCTTTCACAGAAAGAGAAACTGTAAGGCTTAAAGAGAATATAGGTATGGAATAGATAATTATCTACCTTGGTGGTATATTTTTATGTATATGTATGCCTTTTTGCTTATGAAAGAAAGTCAACAAACAGTGAGTCTTACTATTCCTACATGTTTTATTAGGATAGGAACATTCGCTTGATATTGCCAAAGCATGTATATCGTATTTGTCCCTAATCTTTACCGATTCTACCAGAAATACCATACATAATATAGGAACTTGTTACGAATGGATTGATTGGATTGCTTCATCAATAGCCTTAAGTCATAATTCCATTTTGACTCTGCACCATTGATTCCATTATGATTAGTGATCAATAATGGAATAATTCTTTCATTTCATAAGGATAGGAGACATAATTCACATGGATATAGTAAGTCTCGCTTGGGCTGCTTTAATGGTAGTCTTTACATTTTCCCTTTCACTCGTAGTATGGGGGAGGAGTGGACTTTAGAGGTACTATTAATTTAGTAATCAAATTGTATCAATTGTTTAATTGATTGTTTTACGAACTGTTTAAAATAAAAATGCCTCTGTTTTAAAATTCTGCTGTAATACAGTAAAATATGAATAAGAAAATATACTAATGAATAATAACCATTTGAGCAAACAATGAATGATTACCATAATTGTATTTCGAAACTCAAATCAACGGAATGCCTATGATAGGAGATAAGATTTTTTTTTTCAGCCAAGTTCTTCCTATTCTATTTTGATTTGTTGAACCGGTTCTGACCAGAATTACGGATATTACAATAAAAAACAAGCAACCTTTCTTTTTTCCTTCTTTCTTTTTACTTTTACATTTTTACTGTTCCAAGAGAAAGTTGTTCTGCTATTACAGCGATACATACTTTCTACTGCAAGCTCCTAGTGGTTGTCAAAACAGGTCCTACGCATAAAAAATCTTGCTTGCGTTGAGCGATCTACATATCATACATTTAACATTTTAGACTTCTAGAAATTTTATTTATTTAGGCTTTATCGACTCATCTAATGTCATGTTTAAGCATGACAAATCGGCGAATCCACTACCCCTTTTCCAGATCCGACGAAGTTACCATAGAACTTCATGGATCATCTGTTTATAGCTCAATCAATGACTTCTTGGGAATGATAAAAAAAAAAGGATTCCTTGGTTTCGTTTTCTATAATATAAAATATGCCCACACTTTTCTTCCTACATTGATTGTTTTGATCTATCTGGGGATCCTTATTTAAAATTCTAAGAAACCTAGAGAATAGAACAGTTGACCTTCAATTAAATTATTATTTATTTTGGATTGATCAAAATTCATACAAATGCCTGTAGTGTAGCGACGAAAATAAAAAAAAAAATATAAATAGACTTAGAGTGCTATTTGACTTTATTTATATTTATACATTTATTTACATAAAAAATGTGTACAGGCGTATTGGAAATTGATCTATGTTATCGAGCCTATATCTGTATACAAATTTATATTATATAATAATGGATAGTCTACAATACTAGATAGTGTGGTAGAAAGATTTATATAGTTTAAATCTTTCTACCACACTATCTCAGATACTGTCGATTCCAGTCCGATCATTTCATTTAAGACTTGGAGTTTAAATCCCTTTCTTTTCTTCAATCATTGATAAGAAGTAAAAGTATCAGTCAACTTAATCATTTTGACTGACTGTTTTTACGTAGATGATAAGTAAAAAAGCAGTAGGAACTAGAATGAACAGTGCAGTAGCAATAAATGCGAGAATATTTACTTCCATAATCTTATTGTTTTTTTCTTCGCAATAACTCGGGATGTAATCCCATAGAGATGAAAAATTTGACTTGACTGCTGTCAATTAAATGGGATGAATTGCATTCTAATGATACTGAATCGGATCAATGTTATGAATAACAATATCTAATCTATCAAATCAATTCATCGTCGAGAATTGAATAGTATAACATAGGAAGATCTTTTATCCATACCAAGTCAAAAATAGGATTCCTGATCCGATAAAGAATCCCACTGAATTTATCATTTCCACTCTTTCTATAAACAACGGCCCTCTTCCTTATACAATATCTTTCCTTAGACTGATACAATTAATGATGAGATATCATATGACCAGTATTCCATTGGCTATAGACCCAAGCAGTAGAAGTGCAATAGAAAAAATGACGCGTTAAACTTTAATCTAAGTTTTTTGTGATAATCTAATCTTTTTTGATTACGATGAAGTATGATAAATATATGTCCGAGTCCGAGTATAGTATAAAAGAATATAATATTCTACCAAAGTCAAATTGACTAAAAGGGTGTTGTTTGGTTTTTCTTTTATTTAGGATAAGATCCTCATCAACCCTTGAATTGGGACTGGAATACATTCATCAAAAATTCCATGTGCAATTTGAATGAGAATAAGATAAATTCTTTCTAATTAGAAATTGAGGGTACACAAAAAATCGGAGCTATAATAAGGTATACCATTTTTAGTTATTACTTATTTAATTAATATATTTAATTAATATTAATATAATATTATTAATATATATATATATATATTAATATTATTAATATAAATTATTAATATAATATGATAATATGTGATATTATTATTATATTAAATTATATTAATATAAATAAATTAATAATAATAAATAATAATATAATATATAATATAAAAAAAAAATAAATAATAATATAAAAATAAAATAAATAAAAAAAAAAAAAAGAGATAAAGATCCCTACATGGAATTAGATCTTACTCCCTGTCTCGCCCTTTTTGGTCGGGGGCAATAGAGAGATAAATAAATTGATAAATTCATCAGATCGTCGGATCCTAGTTCGGGACTGACGGGGCTCGAACCCGCAGCTTCCGCCTTGACAGGGCGGTGCTCTGACCGATTGAACTACAATCCCAGCGGGATGTACAGCATACATATTCTTGTGGATCGTAAGAGCATTCTATTTGCTGTGTTGTAACATAGACACGAATGATATACGGATATCCACATAGAATAGATATGGACTATACTCTATCTAGCGATATAGTAAGAATAACGCGGTTTAACTAGCAATCCTGTGATTATTTTTTTTATTGCTACAAGATGGATTATCAACCTTTCAATGAGAAAAACAAAAATGGGACTCTTTTCTTTATTCTTCCATATCGGGATCGGGCATTTCTGTAAAATAAATTGGTTATATCATACTCAAAAGAAAGCGGCGAATTTTTGGGCCGAGCTGGATTTGAACCAGCGTAGACATATTGTCAACGAATTTACAGTCCGTCCCCATTAACCGCTCGGGCATCGACCCAGGAAGAATCCATATCATATATACATATATTATATATGATATGGATATGGGATGATATGGATATGGGTTTATTGATAATTGATAATCCACGATCAACTTACTTTCGCAGTACCCTACCCCCAGGGGAAGTCGAATCCCCGCTGCCTCCTTGAAAGAGAGATGTCCTGAACCGCTAGACGATAGGGGCATACCCGCCCGACCACCACCAGACTATGATCATAGTATGATCAGTTTTTTGGAATTGTCAATACAATATAAAATAAATATGAATAATGTAATGACGTAATGGTATGATTAGATCCGAAAGACCTTTCCTACTTTCACGATTCTATATAATTATTTTATAAATTTTTTGTTCATAAGTGTCCCATTATCCCATTTTTTTTATATATATATTTATATTTGATTTTATTTAAATATAAATATTTAATTTAATTAATTTTTTTTGAATTAAATTTTATATTTATTTATAATTTATATATTATTTTTATATATTATTATATTATTTATATTTATATTATTTATATAAATATAATTTTATTTATAATTTTATTTATATATTTTTTATATATTTATTTATAAATTATAATTAATAAAAATTCATAATTTTAAATAATTTAAATATAATTTATAATTAACAAAATCCAAAAAAAAATGAAATAACGAAGCATAAACCAGAGAAGTATAGTGTTCTTTTAGTTCAATTAGTGTGATTTAGTTTTAGTTCAAGTAGTAATTGGTCTAACAGAAAAGGGTAAAAGTTTCATTTATTCAATTTGCACTAATTGATTTGTTCAGATGAGACATGCTACAATCAAATTTCGTAAATCTATATCGGATTGGTACATGTATCAATCAAATAAATCTTGTTCTGATGGATCGGTAAAATAAAAGCAAATACAAGACAAAAAGTGACATCGGTCTTGAAACAATTCACTATATTGGTATTTCTCAAAAAAGGCATTTTACCCTAGACTTTACTTCTGACTTCACTTCTTTTGTTAAGTAAATCCAATTTCTTGTTCCTGAATGGATTCCTATGCATACATCTATCTATGTATGTAATATATGTACATATATACATGCAGTAAACTCATGATGGAAAATTGCTAATTCATTTTTTTTTTAAAGCCCTTTTAACTCAGTGGTAGAGTAACGCCATGGTAAGGCGTAAGTCATCGGTTCAAATCCGATAAAGGGCTTTTTCCACGAAACTCCAGTCTTCGTTTTTCAGCGGAGAGGAGAATAGAGAGATCTTGTTGATATTTGTCAATCAAAAAGATAACTATCATTATAAGCACAAACCACCATTATATTATAATGTAATGAGTATTATCAGTTATAGTTTATAAAGTTGTTGAACATTTATTCATTATGTTAATTAATTTATCATTACACTTTTTAGGAGAAGTCGACCCTGTAGTGGTATAGTAGTTCTCCTCATGTTTCCTTATTCATATTTTTTTGATCCGGGGGCATAACTATTCTAGAAATCTAATCTTGATTATTAATCACCAAACCAAAGTATTCCTATTTCTCCAGTATTCCAATCAAACCTATCGTTAAAGTTAAAATAAAAAAAAATAAAATGAAAAAAAAAGTAAGTGGACCTGACCCGTTGAATCATGACTATATCAGCTATTCTGATATTCAAATTCTATAGAGATGAAATTGTAGAAGCAGACTCTTTTTTATTTATTTTATTTTTTTTTCCTTTTAACCATCCAAGAATTTGTTGATATTTCCGGTTTCATCTTCTCTTGTTACTAGATGCTCCGTAGGAATAAATCGCGATATCCTTCCCCCACAAAGAAAAGTTTATTTCGATAATAAAATTTTCAATCTCTTTCTTTGATTCCAAAATCAGATATTATTGTTCCGCCAATACAATAGGGAACAAATGTGATAAAGGGGCTTTCATTTCTAGTTTACCATTATTTAATATTGAATTTAGTATTTCAAATTTTAGGGGCAGAGAAAAAAAAATAAGAAATTTTTTTATCTACCGGATAAAGGTAAAGTAAAAAGATAAAAATTCGAAGTTCATTTTTTTGGTTCGACCTGCTAAAAGAGGTACTCTGGCATTTGAGTCATAGGACAATTCAGGGTTCAAAAGGTTATTAAGAATAAATAGTAATAGTAAGGACTAATCAAATCAAACTAATGGTTTTACCTAGGTCGGTTTGTAGTCTAATAGAAAAGAAGAATTTGTATTTTCGAAACCCGTTGGAAGGGGTATTGGACGATTCTTCGTCTCGTCCATAGATAATTGAACTATCATATGCCCTGGAAATCCAATTATATGAGGTGTTCGGAAATGGTTGAAGTAGTTGAATAGGAGGATCACTATGACTATAGCCCTTGGTAGATTTACTAAAGAAGAAAATGATTTATTTGATATTATGGATGACTGGTTACGGAGGGACCGTTTCGTTTTTGTGGGTTGGTCCGGCCTATTGCTCTTTCCTTGTGCCTATTTCGCCTTAGGAGGTTGGTTCACCGGTACCACTTTTGTAACTTCATGGTATACCCATGGATTGGCCAGTTCCTATTTGGAAGGCTGCAATTTCTTAACTGCTGCAGTTTCTACTCCTGCGAATAGTTTAGCACATTCTTTGTTGCTACTGTGGGGCCCTGAAGCACAAGGAGATTTTACTCGTTGGTGTCAATTGGGTGGTCTGTGGACTTTTGTTGCTCTTCATGGGGCTTTTGGGCTAATAGGTTTCATGTTACGTCAATTTGAACTTGCTCGATCTGTTCAATTGCGACCTTATAATGCAATCGCATTTTCCGCTCCAATTGCTGTTTTTGTTTCTGTATTCTTGATTTATCCACTGGGTCAGTCTGGTTGGTTCTTTGCACCTAGTTTTGGTGTAGCAGCTATATTTCGATTCATACTCTTCTTCCAAGGGTTTCATAATTGGACGTTGAATCCATTTCATATGATGGGAGTTGCCGGAGTATTAGGTGCTGCTTTGCTATGTGCTATTCATGGTGCTACCGTAGAAAATACTTTATTCGAAGATGGTGACGGTGCAAATACATTCCGTGCTTTTAACCCAACTCAAGCGGAAGAGACTTATTCAATGGTCACTGCTAACCGCTTTTGGTCCCAAATCTTTGGGGTTGCTTTTTCCAACAAACGTTGGTTACATTTCTTTATGTTATTTGTACCAGTAACTGGTTTATGGATGAGTGCTCTTGGAGTAGTCGGTTTGGC